ATTTAATTAATCATTTGTTTTTAGTGACCTCCTCCTTAATCCACAGGAGGTCAAATTCTGATTGCTGTTGAAGTTAGCGACCTTATTTCAGTGGAATTTGACCTAACAAGAACGGAATCACGCACGCTCTGTAGGATTTGAACCTACGACATCGGGTTTTGGAGACCCACGTTCTACCGAACTGAACTAAGAGCGCTTTCTTATCAGAATTTTTTTGAACCCCAATCTTGCATGTATATATATAATATAGCGTTTCTAAACTAAAAATGAAAGAAATATCATGTATGTCCAATTTAATTGATCTCAATTTATTCCTCCTTATTGCTCATAGGAGAACTAAAGTAATAGAATAGGTAGGGATGACAGGATTTGAACCCGTGACATTTTGTACCCAAAACAAACGCGCTACCAAGCTGCGCTACATCCCTTTCAATTGGTCTACAGTTTCATTGTAGAGAATCCCTGTCTTCTTTTCCATAGTGTTATTTCTTCCATTGATATACACAATTTTGATTGTCATTTCTTCTTTTTTTGGGGGGCTCATGTCATATAACATATTGTATAACATATAATAAAATAATAAAAGACTTATCTATACCCATATGAGACGTTAAAAACAAAAAGAAGGAGGATTTTCAATGCGAGATCTAAAAACATATCTTTCCGTGGCACCAGTACTAAGTACTCTATGGTTCGGATCTTTAGCAGGTTTATTAATAGAGATCAATCGTTTATTCCCCGATGCGTTGACATTCCCCTTTTTTTCTTTTTAGTTATTGATACGGGAAGGGGATTAGAGATACAATCAAATCAAATAGCTGTAACTAATTAATTGCTATTTTTTTTTTTGAAAAAGACTAAAGTCTATTCAATCTCAGCGAAAATCCCGGATTAAATTTATATTATAATAGAGTGACAACGGGGATGGAAATGTGCTCCTAGGGCAACAGTATCATAAAAAATAGTTAAATAAGATACTGTACTGCAATTAGAAATATAGTTTGAAATAATTGTATTCCTTATTATTTACTATTTTTTGACTATTACTCTAGTGATTGTAACGAAATCTTTCGTAATTAGATTTAGAGTTAGCAACTTCTATTTTTTCTTTGTTCCTTTCTTATTCGCTTCAGATTGAAAAAATGGAAGAGTTGAGCGAATCAAAAACCAAAGGGGGTTCATGGCCAAGAGTAAAGATGTCCGAGTAACGGTTATTTTGGAATGTACCAGTTGTGTCCGAAACGGGGTTAATAAAGAATCAACGGGCATTTCCAGATATATTTCCCAAAAGAATCGACACAATACGCCGAGTCGATTGGAATTGAAAAAATTCTGTCCCTATTGTTACAAACATACGGTTCATGGGGAGATAAAGAAATAGATCGAATGCAGGTCTGTTTGTCACTCTTCCAAGGAACATTAAAAATGACATATTATATATATAATATATATTTTAATATAACTAAAGTAAATCCTAATTTCTATTTCTTCTATTTCAGTTGGATCTAAAAAAAAAAGAATTAGAACTCAGAAATAGGATTTTCAGGGATAAGGAACAAACAAACCATGGATAAATCCAAGCGACCCTTTCTTAAATCCAAACGATCTTCTCGTAGGCGTTTGCCCCCGATCCAATCGGGGGATCGAATTGATTATAGAAATATGAGTTTAATTAGTCGGTTTATTAGTGAACAAGGAAAAATTTTATCTAGACGCGTGAATAGATTGACCTTGAAACAACAACGATTAATTACTATTGCTATAAAACAAGCGCGCATTTTATCTTTGTTACCTTTTCTTAATAACGAGAAACAGTTTGAAAGAACCGAGTCGACCGCTAGAACTACTGGTTTTAGAACCAGAAATAAATAGGCTTACTCTTCAATCAAATCAAAATTCCAATATGCTATGAACTCAAACCCAGATGGATATTTTGTTCGAAAAATAAAAAAATCTAAATTTAATTTTGTGTTGTAATAAAAAAAAAAAGAATCGGGGAAGAATAAAAGTTTTTTTGTTTGAGCGCGTTAACTCATTTTGACGACTTTATCATCTTATCAATTTTTTCTTATACTAATTTAGACTATATCTTCCCGGAGTTCATTCTCCGGGGAATGTCATTTAAGTTTTTCGGTAAATTCCTTACAATCCTTTTCCTCTATGATCTCATTAGAAATCATATAAAGACAATTCCTATTTAATATAGCTATTTGTGCAAGTATTTTACGATTAAGAAGCAATTTACTCTTGTACAGATCATTTATAAATTTACTATAACTATAGGATACTTTATTTTCGCGAATTACTGCATTTATCCGAGTGATCCACAAACGACGAAAATCCCTCTTTTGCCTATCTCTATCCCGATGAGCAGAAACCAAAGCTCTTATTTTCTGTTGAGTAATAGTTCGAGTAAGTCTTGAATGAGCCCCCCCAAAGCTTGATGCAAATAAACGGATTTTTGTTCGACGTTTACGAGCTACATATCCTCGTCTAATTCTGGTCATTGAATAAATGAAACTTTGATGAATAACTAATTGATTTCCGTTCTTTTAGTTATTATTTTCCTCTTTACTGGTCGATTAATAACAAAACAGATTCTTCCAATGTATAAAATAAAAATTCCAATGGCTTTGGCTACTATAACCTCCCCGACCACTATATATATATTTTTTCATTTCACCGCACAAAAACATAGTAAATATAAAACTAAAATTTAAATGGATATGGATAAAGAAATAGTGGTTCCATCGTTTCTATGGTTACTTCTTAAACGGTGAGGTCCTTTCTATACACCGGAACCCCTTCCTTCATTTAATCAATATTATTGGTAACTTGTACAGTTCACATCCTTTGGCTCTACCCATGAATTATATTATTTAGTAATAGGTCTTTCACAATGAGATCTAACCCATACAGTAACGGTATTTAATTATGAAAGTTAGCTAGGTAGCTGACCCTGTTAGTCCGTTTTTGCAAGAGTGGGAACATAATTTTTCTGCTTATATATTTCCCCCGCTTAATGGATAACCATTTCTTACCAAAGGGGAATTGCTTCTCATCTTAAATTCAGGTGATTGGATTTGCACCAATGGAAACCATAAATGGAATACACAGGGAGATAATGGATTGTAGATAGTGAGTGGAATTTTTCCATTGTATCCTATCCTACTCATATTCTATTTCTATCCTATTCACTGGTATTGATTGATCATTGATACTGGAAACATACAGTTTGTCTTTTTTTTGTGTCCCAGCCCTAGCTCATGATCTAAACGTGTCGCACATACACCCTAGTACATGTTCCTCGGCGCTGAGGACATCCCCGAAGAGCGGGGGATTTCGTGACATTTCTTATTGGCTCTCGTGTATTTCTAATAAGTTGCTTAATGGTTGGCATGCTGTATCGTATACATAATAGGCTGGTTGAGATCGATCCTAACCGGATGATTTTGAATCGCTTTTTTTTTTAATCTATTTATATTTAATAGAATATTAAACCCGGTAAGAATATAAAGAAAATCTCAACACAACAATAGTAGGGATTTCAGCGAAATCCTTCATTCAACCGCTACAAGATCAACAATTCCATGAGCTTGGGCTTCTGTTGCTGACATAAAAACATCTCTTTCCAGATCTTCGGATACAACCCATAAGGGTTTGCCCGTTCTTTGTACATAAACCCTTGTGATGGTTTCGCGCAGTTTCAGTAGTTCTTCCGCTTCCAAGATAAATTCTCCCGTTTGTGCCTCATAAAAAGAGGCTGCGGGTTGGTGAATCATTACCCTGATGATAAATAAATGGTTTCTCTATCTTGCAGGATGATGAGGTGCAAACAAAAAAAACAATTGAAGAACCGTACGGGCATTTTTGTGCAGTGCATACGGCTCTCTAATGGAATTTACTTTTACCTTACATTACAGCCAATAAAGAGAAAATCTAGGATCTATCAGACGCAGATCGGTAAATGATCCAATTACCACCCTTCCTTTCGGGGGAGTTAAAAAATACTATGATGGTTCCGTTGCTTTATATAGTTATTTCGTCTGTGATTCAGCAATCCCAAAGTTTTTTTGAGCTAAGGCAAAAAATGAATCTTTTCTATAAAAAATAAATATTGTTAAACGCTTCCGGTGTGAAAACAAAAAAAAGTTTGTGCCGCTTAAATGGACTACCCCAAGATAAAATTCAGAATATCTTATTATCTCATACTACTCTTTCGATACATAATTTAATGTAAAAAAAAAGAGAGTTTTCTCATATCAAATTCGAAGTGCCATGCTATTATTACTTAATATTCCTGCTAAGGCATAGTCTTTTTTTCTTTCAATCAAATAAAAAACTCAATGGCGCCAAGCGTGAGGGAATGCTAGACGTTTGGTAATTTCTCCTCCGACCAGTATAAAGGATCCCATTGAAGCGGCCAATCCCATGCATATTGTATGTACATCTGGTCTTACAAATTGCATAGTATCGTAAATAGCTACTCCGGGTATTACCCATCCTCCGGGAGAATTTATAAACAAATAGAGATCTTTGGTATCATCCTCTATACTGAGATATACCATAAGACCAATAAGTTGATTTGAGATCTCACTATCAACCTCTTGGCCTAAAAAAAGCACTCTTTCTCGATAAAGTCGGTTGATTAGGATAAAAAACTATCCCTTAGGAACCGTACATGCACCTTTTGAGGCATACGGTTCAAAAAATCGCGGAAAAAAGATCAATGTATAAGATTCCAGCCCCTTTATTTTGGCTTAGAGTAGGTTCTATCTAACTTTTAACAAAGGAACCCTTTTTCTTCCAACAAAAAGATAAGTTTTTGCTCGTTTTCCTATAACCTATAATACGAAATTCACTACACTTATCAAACAAACTTCTCATTGATATATTGTTTCATCGCCAAATTACGATGTAATTTTCTTGTTCCTGAAGGGGCCCCTTCCATTTTTTTAGGTTTATGCTCTACTCCAGGTAAAGATTTCCCCGATTTCTATTTGCACATATAGGATAAATGCTCCCAATACCACTTATTTTTTGAATTCATTTGATGCCTTTCTTCCGTCAAATAGTTGAGGTATTCAGCATATTATTCTATTCGATTAATTAACACTTTGAGATCACCCCTCTTTCTAATTTAATAATAAAATCGTTTATGATACAAGTAGTAATCGCCGATCTATTACTAATTGGGTTTTTTCTAAACGGAGCCTGGATACTTCATTTTCTTGGTCCAACCAAGCCAACCATAAATAAGTTTTATTGAGATGGTAATATTAATCTGGATCCCCCCAAAACGGATCTAATTGCACCTCACGCGCCAAATTTTGAATAAATTGATTGGGTGAAACAAGGGATATCTCGATCGAGGGAAAGAACGGGGAAATCCCATATGACCCAATATATCTGACAAGCCGCACTATACGTCAACCCAAGATGCATCTTCCTCTCCAGGACTTCGAAAAGGTACTTTTGGAACACCAATAGGCATTAACAAAAAATGAAGTACTATATTTCACTTTGATGTGGAAACGTAATAATGGGTTTAATTGTCTTCATAAAAATTGGCCGTTATTTATTTTAGCCATGGTCAGAAAGGAAGACAGAATTAATAAAGTAACTAATAAAAATAGGTCTTTCGAATGATGACTAAGTATGGATGGATTCACTCATAGAAAATGGGCTCAACCCACCATTGCGTATTGGGGCTTATCGGGTATAGAATAGATCTGCTTCTCTTTGTTCCTACGAACAGAATTGTTTGATTATTGCCAGCAGAAGAGAACAAATATTATCTCCTGCTCGGAGAGAATCCACTGAAGGGGGGAGGTCCATAGTATCGTTTTTAAAATGCAATAAAGTTACACAGTCTTTATCTTTATTTGATAAAAAGGGGTATTTCCATGGGTTTGCCTTGGTATCGTGTTCATACCGTTGTATTGAATGATCCCGGTCGGTTGATTGCTGTCCATATAATGCATACAGCTCTGGTTGCTGGTTGGGCCGGTTCAATGGCTCTATATGAATTAGCCGTTTTTGATCCTTCTGATCCTGTTCTTGATCCAATGTGGAGACAAGGTATGTTCGTTATACCCTTCATGACTCGTTTAGGAATAACTAATTCGTGGGGTGGTTGGAGTATCACAGGGGGGGCTGTAACGAATTCAGGCATTTGGAGTTATGAAGGTGTGGCCGGAGCGCATATTGTGTTTTCTGGCTTGTGCTTCTTAGCAGCTATTTGGCATTGGGTGTATTGGGATCTAGCAATATTTACTGATGAACGTACAGGAAAACCGTCTTTGGATTTGCCCAAGATTTTTGGAATTCATTTATTTCTTTCAGGGGTGGCTTGTTTTGGTTTTGGCGCATTTCATGTAACAGGTTTGTATGGCCCTGGAATATGGGTGTCCGATCCTTATGGACTAACTGGAAAAGTACAATCTGTAAATCCAGCGTGGGGTGTGGAAGGTTTTGATCCGTTTGTTTCGGGCGGAATAGCCTCTCATCATATTGCAGCGGGTACATTGGGCATATTAGCGGGCCTATTTCATCTTAGTGTTCGTCCGCCTCAACGTCTATACAAAGGATTACGTATGGGCAATATTGAAACCGTCCTTTCCAGTAGTATCGCTGCTGTCTTTTTTGCTGCTTTTGTAGTTGCTGGAACTATGTGGTATGGTTCAGCAACTACCCCCATCGAATTATTTGGTCCCACTCGGTATCAATGGGATCAGGGATACTTCCAGCAAGAAATATATAGAAGAGTTAGTGCTGGACTCGCTGAAAATCAAAGTTTCTCAGAAGCTTGGTCTAAAATTCCGGAAAAACTTGCTTTTTATGATTACATTGGGAATAATCCGGCAAAAGGGGGGTTATTCAGAGCGGGCTCAATGGACAACGGGGATGGGATAGCTGTTGGATGGTTAGGACACCCCATCTTTAGAGATAAAGAAGGGCGTGAACTTTTTGTACGTCGTATGCCTACCTTTTTCGAAACATTTCCAGTTGTTTTGGTAGATGGAGACGGAATTGTTAGAGCTGATGTTCCTTTTAGAAGGGCCGAATCAAAGTATAGTGTTGAACAAGTAGGTGTAACTGTTGAGTTCTACGGCGGCGAACTTAACGGAGTTAGTTATAGTGATCCTGCTACTGTTAAAAAATATGCTAGACGCGCTCAATTGGGTGAAATTTTTGAATTAGATCGTGCTACTTTGAAATCTGATGGTGTTTTTCGTAGCAGTCCGAGGGGTTGGTTTACTTTTGGACATGCTTCGTTTGCTTTGCTCTTTTTCTTCGGACACATTTGGCATGGTGCTCGAACCTTATTCAGAGATGTTTTTGCTGGTATTGACCCAGATTTGGATGCTCAAGTAGAATTTGGCGCATTCCAAAAACTTGGAGATCCAACTACAAAAAGACAAGTAGTCTGATATAATATAACATTGTTATCGTATCTTTCGAATCTACTTTTTTTTCTTTGACTTTTGCTCTTTCTTTAGGTAGGAAAATAAACAGGTATGGAAGCTATAATTGTAAACCACGATCGAATCTATGGAAGCATTGGTTTATACATTCCTTTTAGTCTCGACTCTAGGGATAATTTTTTTCGCTATCTTTTTTCGAGAACCCCCTAAAGTTCCAACGAAAAAGGTGAAATAAATTATTTTTCATTTTATCAATTGAAGTACTAAGCCTCCCGATATTGGGAGGCTTAGTACTTTAACTATAACTAGTCCCCGTGTTCCTCGAATGGATCTCTTAGTTGTTGAGAAGGTTGCCCAAAAGCGGTATATAAGGCATACCCAGTAAAACTTACAAGTAAACCAGATATAGAGATGGCGACTAGGGTTGCTGTTTCCATTATTATATAATTTAAAGACCACAATGGATCTATGATAAGATCGTTTATTTACAACGGAATAGTATACAAAGTCAACAGATCTTAATTAAAACAATAGGATTTATGGCTACACAAACCGTTGAGAGTAATTCCAGATCTGGTCCAAGATCAACAAATGTAGGGGGTTTATTGAAACCATTGAATTCGGAATATGGTAAAGTAGCTCCTGGATGGGGAACCACTCCTTTGATGGGTGTTGCAATGGCTCTATTTGCGATATTCCTATCTATTATTTTGGAGATTTATAATTCTTCCGTTTTACTGGACGGAATTTCAATGAATTAGAAGATCACAAGAACTGTGAAGTCTTAGCTTTTCAATACAAAGTGAATCCTTTAGGGGGCTCGGATTTCTAGCCCATATTTATATATTTATTTTGAGTTCGACCGCGGAATTTCTTTGTTTCTGTAGTTCGGAATATGAGTGTGTGACTTGTTATAATTGATCCTATTGATAGTACAGAGAATGGGTCTGCCATCTTCATAGAGATGTGTTTTATCGCGTCGGATATTTAGTCTATTATCTGAAACACAGAATATATGAAATCGAGCACGAAATATTTAAACTATGATTCATACTTAATATTCAGACCCCGCGGCCGGACTAAAAAAAATGCAAAGAATTAAGTATAAATTGAAAGATTTTTCTTCTTTCAAACGCCTCTTTATGCTTTGCTTAGTTTAAGACGAACTATTTCTTTGGATTTTCAGTCATTTTATGATATATATCTATTAATTTAATTAATATTCATTGAATAAGTGATGATACAATGGTTTTTACTCAGAGAATCATTGGACTTAGCTTTAAGGTTTTATTGAATCATCGTGGTTATAGTATGAATCTGAGGTTTCAATCGATTCATAGGGTCTTAACAAGAGAATTCCTATAAAAAATAAATAAATACAAAGACATATTAATTTAAATTAATAAAAAAAAAAAAAAAATATATAATAAATCAACGAAAGAAAACAAAATAGGGAAATAGAAGATTCAAGAGGCCTGTAACGATCTATATAAAGCAATATAAAGACGAATGAGCCGACTTGATATTTTGGCATTATCACCACAAAGCTTTCGGTTTTTTTTTTTCATATCTTCAGAGAAGAGATAAGATTGAAGCAAAGGAGAAACTAGAACTAGTAAGAAGTTTCATTATTCTATATCTGACCAGTATTGAGGTGTTTATGTTTGAGCTGTATGAGATGAAATTCTCATATACGGTTCTCAGAGGGGGAGTCCTCTTGGGTTACCTATCTCAATAAAGTCTATGATTGGTTCGAAGAACGTCTCGAGATTCAGGCGATTGCAGACGATATAACTAGTAAATACGTTCCTCCTCATGTTAACATTTTTTATTGTCTAGGAGGAATTACCCTTACTTGTTTTTTAGTCCAAGTAGCTACGGGATTTGCTATGACGTTTTACTATCGCCCGACCGTTACTGAGGCTTTTGCTTCTGTTCAATATATAATGACTGAAGCTAACTTTGGTTGGTTAATCCGATCAGTTCATCGTTGGTCGGCAAGTATGATGGTCCTAATGATGATCCTGCACGTATTTCGGGTGTATCTCACCGGTGGATTTAAAAAACCTCGCGAATTGACTTGGGTTACAGGTGTGGTTCTGGGTGTATTGACCGCATCTTTTGGTGTAACTGGTTATTCCTTACCTTGGGACCAAGTTGGTTATTGGGCAGTCAAAATTGTAACAGGCGTACCTGACGCTATTCCTGTAATAGGATCGCCTTTGGTAGAATTATTACGCGGAAGTGCTAGTGTGGGACAATCCACTTTGACTCGTTTTTATAGTTTACATACTTTTGTATTACCCCTTCTTACTGCCGTATTTATGTTAATGCACTTCCCAATGATACGTAAGCAAGGGATTTCTGGTCCTTTATAGACTTTATAGAAAAGATCAGAGATATTTGTAATCACTCAGTTCTCAATTTTGGAGTATTTCATTGCTACAAGTATGGATTATTGAAAAGAATAAGACATGGTTTGGATATTTTCCTTCAACTCCACAATCACAATATTGTGTTATTTATTTGACACGAATAGTTGAAGTTAATTCTCCGAAGAGAAAATGGATTAT